AATTAAAGAAGGAATTAAATTAATCGTTTTGTAAAGGACCTAAGATACTTTGGATACAGACTCATGAAAGTCTCGGAATGCTCAGACATTCAATCAATATTAGATTAGATGAAGAATTACCTTTCGTTTTACTTCCAAAAATAAAAAACGATAAAAGAAAGCAAAAGTCTTATTCTTTCCACATGTGAGTCAGATTCCTTCGATACTTCAAAAAGTGTCCGTTTACTTGTGTTTACATCTTGTCGATTCTACTAGAAATTCTATAATAAGAATAACTTAATTATAAGATAATAAGATAAGTGGATTTTTTGGAGTAGTTCATCAATGGTGACCAAATACCTCTCCCTTTTTTTGACTCTGCACCAGTGATTTCACTATTATTAGTGAACAATAATGGAATAGTTTCTTCATATTTATAGAAATAGGGGACAGAATTCACATGGATATAGTAAGTCTCGCATGGGCTGGTTTAATGGTAGTTTTTACATTTTCCCTCTCTCTCGTAGTGTGGGGAAGAAGTGGACTCTAGAAGTACTCCTAATTGCGGTAATAATGAAACTCTATCAACCTGTATCAATTGTTTTCTAGACCGGTCGGCAATTTTTTTTTAAGATTTTTTTTAGAAATTGGATTTCTGTTTTGTTTTATTGACTCATTTTCTATTTTTATATCAGGGTTTACACCGTGAACCATTCATGGGGTAACCCCCTTTTTTCGAAATCTGAAGAAGTTTCCATCGAATTCGGATTATCTTTATTAAATATCAAACAAATGAAATTGAGAAAGTATGTATATACATTTCATATTCTATTTAATTGATATTGACATTTATAAAGAAAAAGAGAGATATAGGTGGATTCCTTTATATTAAGATATTTCACTTGTATCTTTATACATTACAATAACCATAATGGCTAGTATGATAGAAAGAGATCTCTTTCTACCATACTAGCGGGCCCCTTAGGATACTACTACTACTGAGTCTAATGCATTCCTTTCATTTAAGACGAGAAATTGAAATCCTTTTTTTTATTGCTAGTAAAATTGTATTCAAATTAATTATTTTGACTAACCGTTTTTACGTAAATTATAAGCAAAAAAGCAGTAGGAACGAGAATGAAGAGTGCAGTAGCAATAAATGCAAGAATATTGACTTCCATAATTTAATCGTTTATTATTTATTTTTTTTCTTTGGAATATCTCGGGATTTAATCCCATAGAGATGAGAAATCTTTCGCTTGTAAACTCACTCAGATGAATTAGATTTCGATGATATCGAATGAAAGAAATATCATGAATAACAATATCAGAGCTATAAAATCGATTCATCGTCAAGAATTTAATAGTATAACATAGGAAGATCTTTTATCCACACCGAATACATAATGAGATTCCTGATCCAATCAAAAAATCTTTATTTATTATTCTTTTTCCCCGCTTTATTTTCTACAACCTAGTACTTTCCTTGTACAATGATCTGATGAAGTATCATAAAAAACCTTTTTTACTTCGATTGTTTACAAAAAGAGTTTCTAAAGAAACTTAAATAAACAATAGAAATGAAAGAGAGAAAACAAGTACGAAGTTCAATTTGAAATTTTCAAAATTTTTTAAGGGTCTATCATCTTTTTGGAAAACAAAGAAAGGGAATGTGATAAAGACGAGTCCCAGTAAAAAAACTAAAATATTCCAAAAAATGAACTATTTCAATTTTCTTACGAGTTTTTTCTTCGACATCGACTCTAATCTTTAAAAAGAGCATAAGGGAAGGCTAATTTTATCTTTATTTTTGAAATATCTTCTTTCCTTGGTTGGATTCGAACTATTTTCAATTCCTTGACTTCAGAGTATATATAGGTACTCTTGGCAAACGTATTATACGCTATCCTAGTCCATTTTTCCTACACGAGTTAATTGGAGATTAATTGACAAAAAGCAGAAACCCCGTACAGTATCTCTTTTTTGAAGTGTTGAATGCTCTCAATAATTATAATTTACTAATTTACTAATTTACTAATTTACATATGTCTCTCTACCATCAATTGGTGCTAGTTAAAATACTGGAAATACCCCTTTCTTTTGTTTGATGAAAAAAAAAAGAAAACAAAAAGATAAACGAAACCATTTTGATCCCCTTGCCCAGAAACAAAAAGGGGAGTTTATGTCTTTTTTTTATTGAATCCACCGGGACTGACGGGGCTCGAACCCGCAGCTTCCGCCTTGACAGGGCGGTGCTCTGACCAATTGAACTACAATCCCATGGAAATCAAGTGGGTAGCTTACATATTCCTTCTTATGATTTCATTTTAATCGTTTCAATTTGAGATTCAAATTAGTGTTTTGTAACAAAGAAAGTCACAAGTGATATATTGATATCTATATGGATATCACTTTAGTGATAGCAAAACGGATTACTGGTAATCCTTGCATTATTATCAAATCGATTGATAATCCATTTTTTACAATAAAAAAAAAGAGATTTTTTTCTCGACTCTGTTCA